ATCAGAGACTATTAAATAAAAATGAAAATACTACTAATTAGAACCTAATTAAGATAGGATGACTAATGTATGCAGCCTAATGAGGAGTAATACTATAAAAAGAAAAAATAAAGAACTCTATTTCAGAACTATGAGACAGAATATTCTGTTTTCTTATTTACTCTTTCTTTATTTTTGGATTTTATTTCTATTTTTCTATTTAAAGTAGATCGATTTAGATAATGTATCTATAAGCAAAGTAATATACTTCAAACAAAGTAGGAATTCGCAAGATGGAGAAAATCATTGCAGTTATTGAAGTCTAGGGACTTAGAGCATATCCTATTTGAAGGAGGATGGAATTCAAATAGGGTAAGGGATCCTTCCTTCTATTGATTTGATAGAAATTCGTTTTTCTTTTCCTGTCTCTATGATTTTCGAAGAATGAGCCTGTGGTAATGCTTTTATCTCTATTCTATGGCGCAAGCGACCGTCCAGTCTATAAACAAGTACTAATGAGAAAATGAAAACTATACTAAAGGAAACATAGGATCTCTATCCTAAAATCTAAAAATAGGACATATTAGGGCTATACGGATTCGAACCGTAGACCTTCTCGGTAAAACAGATCAAACGGATTATTATCGAAATGATTCGAACTGTTTCAAAGACTCAACATGCATTTTTTTGCATTGGGCTCTTTCATCAACTGATGTAAAGATCAGTTAGTCCACCATAGTTTTTCTTTACGGAAAGATAATGAGATGGCTCCCTGTGCTCTGATTGATTATTTGTATTATGATCTATCTAGGAGCAATACCAAAGTGTTTCAAAGGAGGATTACCTTGACTTAGGTCTGCCTCCGGCCTAAATTAAATCAACCTAAGTGAAATGGAGTCTCTATCGTTCCGCTGCAAGAGTTGACTATGAGACTTCATACACCTTAAAGTTCATAGAACGAAAAGAAGTTTTTTGGAGGCCCTTATCCTCATTACGCCTAGCATTTAGTGGGCTGGATATTTACCTTATCAACTAGCAAATCAATAAGGGTTCTATTTGATTAGGCACCTGAATTGGCACCTGAATCGGACTGAACCGACTGTTTGTCAGGCTACTGTTCTCCTATTCTCTCGAATCCATGAAGTAAGACATTGATTTTGCAATAAGATCAATTATGTTCATTGCATAATAAGCTCCCTTGAAAAGCATTGGCGCACGTGTAAGCGAGTTGCTCTACCGAACTGAGCTATAGCCCTTGTCAGAGATATCTTAACATATAGATAATTTCTTGTCAAGATGAATATTCTCTAATGCCAGAGGATATCCCTTTGATCTGCTTACTATATAACATAGTAATAACGGAGCAGTATTGCTTATAAAAAGGATTCGATCTATAATCGATCGAAGTAATGGGTCTTCCTTTGTGGTGATAAATTGCCTACTTAACTCAGTGGTTAGAGTATTGCTTTCATACGGCGGGAGTCATTGGTTCAAATCCAATAGTAGGTAGGTAGGTAGAAAAATTACTAGATAGCATTGGACTTACTTCGCTTCGCTATCTAATAACTTTTTCTACTCCTCTTCCCTTTTTCTTTGTATCAACTAAACCTTTGGATTGTCTTCAATTGGATGGGGGAATCCAATTGATAGCCTCGACTCGTATCCTAGCTCGTCTGAGAGCTAGCTTCGCTTCAACCAATTCTTTCGTACCCTCAGCTCTACTCAAGTTAGCTTCGGCTATTTCAAGTGCCTGTTGAGCTTCTTCCGGATCAATGTCACTACCCAGTTCCGCATCATTTCCTAAAATGATGATCTCATTATTAACTATTCTCGCAAAACCGCTCCACAGAACCCCCGTTAACCATTGGTCGTTGAGGAGGCGTATTCTCAAAGGACCCATATCTACAGCTGTGTTAATGGGGGCGTGGTTTGGTAATACGCCAATTTGGCCACTATTAGTAGATAAAATGATTTCTTTCACTTCACAATCCCAAATAATTCGCTTAGGAGTTAGTACATAAAGATTTAATTTCATTTCTTCAATTTGTTCTCCTCTTCTAAGTTTATAGCTTTCGTGCTAGCTTCATCGATGTTACCCACCAAATAAAAAGCCTGTTCGGGTAGGCCGTCTAATTCTCCGGAAAGGATTAGTTGAAATCCCCTAATTGTTTCTGCAAGACCAACATACTTTCCTGCAGAACCGGTAAAAACTTCTGCCACAAAGAACGGTTGTGATAAGAAACGTTCAATTTTTCGTGCTCTTGCTACAGTTAAACGATCCTCCTCCGATAATTCATCCAACCCAAGAATTGCGATAATGTCCTGAAGTTCTTTGTAACGTTGTAAAGTTTGCTTAACTCTTTGCGCAGTTTCATAATGTTCGTTGCCAACGATCCGAGGCTGTAACATAGTTGAGGTTGAATCTAAAGGATCTACTGCTGGATAAATACCCTTGGAAGCTAATCCTCTGGAAAGTACGGTAGTAGCATCCAAATGTGCAAATGTTGTGGCAGGAGCAGGGTCGGTCAAATCGTCCGCAGGTACATAAACCGCTTGGATCGAAGTTATAGATCCCTTTTTGGTAGAAGTAATTCTTTCTTGCAAAGAACCCATTTCTGTACTAAGAGTAGGTTGATAACCCACTGCGGAGGGCATTCTCCCTAATAAAGCGGATACCTCCGATCCTGCTTGAACAAAACGAAAGATATTATCGATGAATAGAAGCACGTCTTGCTTATTAACATCTCGGAAATATTCTGCCATAGTTAGGGCAGTTAAACCAACTCTCATACGAGCTCCCGGCGGTTCATTCATTTGGCCATAGACTAGAGCTACCTTTGATTCCTCAATATTTTTTTCATTAATTACTCCGGATTCCTTCATTTCCATATAAAGATCATTTCCTTCACGAGTCCGTTCCCCTACTCCGCCAAATACGGATACGCCTCCATGAGCTTTAGCAATGTTGTTGATTAATTCCATGATGAGTACTGTTTTCCCTACTCCAGCCCCCCCAAATAGTCCGATTTTTCCCCCACGTCGATAAGGAGCTAAAAGATCGACCACCTTAATACCTGTTTCAAAGATGGATAATTTCGTATCTAACTCGATAAAGGCAGGCGCAGATCTATGAATAGGGAATGTTGCACTAGTATCTACAGGACCCAAATTGTCAATAGGTTCCCCAAGAACGTTGAAAATTCGTCCGAGAGTAGCTCCACCGACTGGAACACTGAGAGGAGCTCCCGTGTCAATCACTTCCATTCCTCTCATCAACCCGTCTGTAGCACTCATAGCTACAGCTCTAACTCGATTATTTCCCAATAATTGTTGTACCTCACAAGTCACATTAATTTGCTTACCGGCAGTGTCTCTACTCTTGACTACCAAAGCGTTATAAATATAAGGTAACTTGCCTGGGGGAAAAGTGATATCCAGCACGGGCCCAATAATTTGATCGATACGACCTGTGCTTTTTTCCTCAATTGTGGAAACCCCGGGACGAGAAGTAGTAGGATTGGTTCTCATAATTATCACATAATTTTCAAAAAAAAAGGAATTTGTCGAAATTTTGCTTTTTTTCTTGTTGAATAATGCCAAATCAAATCCAAAAAAAGAGCCAAAAATCCGAAAGTCAAAAGGAAATGAATTAGTTAATTCAATAAGAGAGAAAAGGGGACCAGGACTTGATTTCGTTGCCCAAGCGAATCCCATTCAATCGTTTACTCATGGAATGAGTCCGTTGGAAAGTTCAATCAATCTTTTTTTCATATACATTTCGCCTTTTGTGGAGGATCTGTCCCTACTCTACTTTCCTATCTAGGACTTCGATATACAAAATATATACTACTGTGAAGCATAGATTGCTGTCAACAGAGAATTTTCTTAGTATTTAGGTATTTACATTCAAAATAAGAAAGGGGCCTATTAAGAACTTGTAAAATAAGGATTAGGGATTGATTTGGGTTGCGCTATATCTATCAAAGAGTATACAATAATGATGGATTTGGTGAATCAAATCCATGGTTTAATAATGAACCATGTTAACTTACCATAACAACAACTCAATTCCTATCGAATTCCTATAGTAGAATTCCTATAGGATAGAACATACACAGGGTGTACGCATTATATATGAATGAAACATATTCATTAACTTAAGCATGCCCTCCATTTTCTTTAATGAGTTGATATTAATTGAATATCCTTTTTGTTTTAAAAGATTTTTGCAAAGGTTTCATTTACGCCTAATCCATATCGAGTAGACCCTGTCGTTGTGAGAATTCTTAATTCATGAGTTGTAGGGAGGGACTTATGTCACCACAAACAGAAACTAAAGCAAGTGTTGGATTTAAAGCTGGTGTTAAGGATTATAAATTGACTTACTACACCCCGGAGTATGAAACCAAGGATACTGATATCTTGGCAGCATTCCGAGTAACTCCTCAGCCGGGGGTTCCGCCCGAAGAAGCAGGGGCTGCAGTAGCTGCCGAATCTTCTACTGGTACATGGACAACTGTTTGGACTGATGGACTTACCAGTCTTGATCGTTACAAAGGACGATGCTATCACATCGAGCCCGTTGTTGGGGAGGAAAATCAATATATCGCTTATGTAGCTTATCCATTAGACCTATTTGAAGAGGGTTCTGTTACTAACATGTTTACTTCCATTGTGGGTAACGTATTTGGTTTCAAAGCCCTACGCGCTCTACGTCTGGAGGATCTGCGAATTCCCACTACTTATTCAAAAACTTTCCTAGGTCCGCCTCATGGTATCCAAGTTGAAAGGGATAAGTTGAACAAGTACGGCCGTCCTTTTTTGGGATGTACTATTAAACCAAAATTGGGATTATCCGCAAAAAATTATGGTAGAGCGTGTTATGAGTGTCTACGCGGTGGACTTGATTTTACCAAAGATGATGAAAACGTAAACTCACAACCATTTATGCGCTGGAGGGACCGTTTTGTCTTTTGTGCCGAAGCTCTTTATAAAGCACAGGCCGAAACCGGTGAAATCAAGGGGCATTACTTGAATGCGACTGCAGGTACATGCGAAGAAATGATTAAGAGAGCTGTATTTGCGAGGGAATTAGGGGCTCCTATTGTAATGCATGACTACTTAACTGGGGGATTCACTGCAAATACTAGTTTGGCTCATTATTGCCGCGACAATGGCCTACTTCTTCACATTCACCGGGCAATGCATGCAGTTATTGATAGACAGAAAAATCATGGTATGCATTTTCGTGTATTAGCTAAAGCATTGCGTATGTCTGGGGGAGATCATATCCACGCCGGTACAGTAGTAGGTAAGTTAGAAGGGGAACGCGAAATGACTTTAGGTTTTGTTGATTTATTGCGCGATGATTTTATTGAAAAAGATCGTGCTCGCGGTATCTTTTTCACTCAGGACTGGGTATCCATGCCAGGTGTTATACCGGTGGCTTCAGGGGGTATTCATGTTTGGCATATGCCAGCTCTGACCGAAATCTTTGGAGATGATTCTGTATTACAATTTGGTGGAGGAACTTTAGGACATCCTTGGGGAAATGCACCTGGTGCAGCAGCTAATCGGGTGGCTTTAGAAGCTTGTGTACAAGCTCGTAATGAAGGACGCGATCTTGCTCGTGAAGGTAATGAAATTATCCGAGCAGCTTGCAAATGGAGTCCTGAACTAGCCGCAGCTTGTGAAGTATGGAAGGCGATCAAATTCGAGTTCGAGCCGGTAGATAAACTGGATAAGTAGATAAAACTAGATATAAAGAAGGTCTAAATAAAAAAGAAGCGAAATAGAAAGAGAAAAAATCAGTTACAAAATGCAGTAATTCTTCTTTATTCTTCTAATTGATTGCAATTAAACTCGGCTCAATCTTTTTTTTTAAGATTGAGCCGAATAAAAATAGATCTTGATACGATCATGAGACTTGACAAATAGAGATTCCTCTATTCTATATATTTAGAATATATAAAGGTATAATACAATAAATAAATACAAATATAGTATTTATTTATTGTATTGGGAAAGAATCAATGAAAAAAGATTAGGAATCGAAATGCTACTATACGCGTCCGGAGGAGTATTCGGAATAATATTCTTCTATAATCCATTCTTGCGTCTTGCGCGGGGTCTTACTAATAGGACTTCGCTGCACGGGACGGGTCTTCATCGAAAAGCTAACTCCACCCGGCATTTTCATACCCTTTGGGTGGTATATCGCCTTAAAAAGTCTAAGGGGGTAGTATGAGATCTGTAGTAAGTAAGAGAATTTGCCCTTTGATTTTGATTGAGTATGCTATTTTTCCGCCTTTACCGCGCATTATTGTATGAGCTTCTAGAGAATAGAGGACCGCGTATGCAGGAAGGAAATTACAGCTTAATAAAAAAGTCTAAAAAAGCTTCAACTTTATGGCACTATCAATCAACTAAAAAGCCCTATGTATGAATCCTTACAACCGGTGGGATAGGATAAGAGCGAGTTTCGGTATACTGGGGCTGGGGGATATCCTTATTTCAAAACCTGACGCGCATCTTGCGTTTGTAGGGGTCCGAGAGTGGTTGAAGAAGTATTGCATGTGGAAGTAGGTAGACGAAACTTATTTAGGATTCGAAATGGGCGCATTCGACTAAAAGTCGTACTGAGACCTTTTTTAAAGGGTATTCTGAAAGAGGTATTTCATTTTCACAATCGCTTTCTTTTGAATCCAATTTCAAGTTCGATTAGAAGGATAGAAAGGCCGTGAGGACGGGAAAAGAAAAATCAAATCTTTTGAATTTTTAATTAGTTCTCTTTTTTTGCAATTTTCTTATTATCCATTCCATTCATTTTTTTTATAGAATACTAAAGTATTCTATAAAAAATCTTTATTTTGCAAACTAAAAAATACAATAGTCAATATTCCTTATAATAGATATACTTAATTATATTATAAGAATCTTAAGATATTTTTCGAATAGATAGAAATAGTAAATTTGAATTGAGACACCTATTCTATGACGGATTTTAACTTACCTTCTATTTTCGTGCCTTTAGTAGGCTTAGTATTTCCGGCAATTGCAATGGCTTCTTTATTTCTTTATGTGCAGAAAAATAAGATTGTCTAGAACCGACGGGGGCGAATTTTCTCAATGTATTTCCACGCAGGATCATAATACAGATATTTTTTAGTGTAAGTAATATGGTAGGGTATGTGGTTCTTTCTACACACAAACGAAAAACGGCTATGGATGCGGATATAGGCTACGAGCATAAATGCATGCATATGCGGAGCCGGGTATAGCGAGTTTTATTTTAAGTGGATCAACGAATATTTTTTGAATAGAAAGTCAATGTATCTAACCAATTATTTCACAGGAGTACTCGTTGCTGAAGGCAATTTCAGAATCAAAAAAAGTAAAGTCAAAATCATTTAGCTTATTCTCTCAATTTCAATCGACCGCTGCTGGATTTAGTATATCTAATATGAATTGGCGATCAGAACACATATGGATAGAACTTCTAAAAGGTTCTCGAAAAAGAGGTAATTTTTTCTGGGCCTGTATTCTTTTTCTAGGTTCACTAGGATTCTTATCGGTTGGGGCTTCCAGTTATCTTGGTAAGAATATGATATCTGTACTTCCATCTCAACAAATTCTTTTTTTTCCACAGGGGGTCGTGATGTCTTTCTACGGAATCGCGGGCCTATTCATTAGCTCCTACTTGTGGTGCACTATTTTGTGGAATGTAGGCAGTGGTTATGACCGATTCGATAGAAAAGAGGGAATAGTGTGCATTTTTCGTTGGGGATTCCCTGGAATAAAACGTCGCGTCTTCCTTCGATTCCTTATGCGGGATATCCAATCAATTAGAATTCAGGTTAAAGAGGGTCTTTATCCTCGTCGTATCCTTTATATGGAAATCCGGGGCCAGGGGGTCATTCCCTTGACTCGTACTGATGAGAAGTTTTTTACTCCACGAGAAATAGAACAAAAAGCTGCCGAATTGGCCTATTTCTTGCGTGTACCAATTGAAGTATTTTGAGTACCGATTGCATTTTTTTGAAATGAATTGAATGAGGACGAATTGGAAGAAGATTTTCTCAACACGGGGAGGAGGTCCCTTCGAAATTGGATTCGTTATTGTAAGGGGATTTTCGAGTATTTATCTAAAGGAAGGAACAAACGAGGATAAGAGAAAATTGCTTCTAATTTGTTTTGTCCAAGTGATGGCATAATATTCTTCCATTTTCATCCGAAAGCGCTTTTTTTTTTATTCTATTTCTCTATTCCACTCCATCTAGATCTAAGAAAGAACCCAATGCAATGAAATTCCACTAGTATACAAAAAAGAAAAATATATACAAGGTCTCAAACCTTGTTATAGAATTTTTGCTTCAAAGAAAAAGAAATATCATATAGAGTCAGCGAATGAAATAGAGTCAGCGAATGGAGCGGATTCATTAACAACTCAATTTACAGATCAAAAATGAAAAAAAAGAAAGCATTGCCTTCTTTCCTATATCTTGTATTTATCGTACTTTTGCCCTGGGGGGTCTCTTTCTCTTTTAACAAATGTCTGGAACTTTGGATTAAGAATTGGTGGAATACCAGGCAATCCGAAACTCTCTTAACTGATATTCAAGAGAAAAAGGTTCTAGAAAGATTCATAGAATTAGAAGAACTTTTTCTCTTGGACGAAATGATAAAAGAGAAACCGAAGACACATGTACAAAAACCTCCTATAGGAATACACAAGGAAATAATACAATTGGCCAAAATAGATAATGAGGATCATCTCCATATCATTTTGCATTTCTCGACAAATATAATCTGTTTGGCTATTCTAAGTAGTTCTTTTTTTCTGGGTAAAGAGGAACTTGTCATTTTGAATTCTTGGGTTCAGGAATTCTTCTATAACTTAAATGACTCAATAAAAGCTTTTAGTATTCTTTTAGTTACTGATTTTTTTGTTGGATTTCACTCCACCCGCGGTTGGGAACTACTAATTCGTTGGGTCTACAATGATCTTGGATGGGCTCCTAACGAGCTAATTTTCACTATTTTTGTTTGTAGTTTTCCAGTGATTCTAGATACATGTTTGAAATTTTGGGTCTTTTTTTATTTAAACCGTCTATCTCCTTCGCTTGTAGTCATTTATCATTCAATTAGTGAAGCATAAACTCATTTGATCTCCTGATATTAATCAAATTAGCATCTTTCTTCTTTTAGAAAGAAAGCCCTTTTCCTTTTTAGCAAAATTCTTTCTATTTCTACCTGCTCAAGGTATTCATCATTCCAGTACAACTGTTGCAGTAGAATGACAACAGACTCGTGTATAGGGAACTAGATTAGCTTAGCTACCTATCTAATTTATTGTAGAAATTCTGGGATCTGCGATTGGACATGGAAAATAGAAATACTTTTTCTTGGGTAAAGGAACAGATGATTCGATCTATTTCTGTATCGATCATGATATATGTAATAACTCGGACATCTATTTCAAATGCATATCCCATTTTTGCGCAGCAGGGTTATGAAAACCCACGAGAAGCAACCGGACGAATTGTATGTGCCAATTGCCATTTAGCTAATAAGCCCGTGGATATTGAAGTTCCCCAAGCTGTGCTTCCCGATACTGTATTTGAAGCAGTTCTTCGAATTCCTTATGATATGCAACTGAAACAAGTTCTTGCTAATGGGAAAAAGGGAGGGTTAAATGTGGGTGCTGTTCTTATTTTGCCCGAGGGATTCGAATTAGCGCCGCCCGACCGTATTTCTCCTGAGTTGAAAGAAAAGATAGGAAATCTCTCTTTTCAGAGTTATCGTCCCGATAAAAAAAATATTCTTGTGATAGGCCCTGTTCCCGGTCAGAAATATAGTGAAATCGTCTTTCCCATTCTTTCCCCCGATCCTGCTACGAAGAAAGACGTTCATTTCTTAAAATATCCCATATATGTAGGGGGAAACCGAGGAAGGGGACAGATCTATCCTGATGGTAGTAAGAGTAACAATACGGTCTATAATGCTACGTCAACAGGTATAG